AATTAAATACCGTTACTGTGTAAGTAGATCTAATCGTGAAAGACCTATTACTGGATAATTCATGGGTAGAGCCAAAGAATGTGAACTATACAAGTTACCAATAACATTGATTAAATGAAGTAAAGGCTCCGGTGTATAGAGAAAACCTCACCGTTTAAGAAGTAATCATAGAAACGAAGGAAGCCGCTATTTCTTTATCCATTTCTATTTTTTATTTATTCTATTTTGATACCTAGTAAAATAAAACTAGTAAAATAAAATTTATTATTTCGAAGTGAAATGCCTAGAAAAAAGAAAAATAGTGGTCGGGAAGGTTATAGTAGCCAAAGCCATTTGAATTTTTAGTTTATACATTGGAAAAAAGCTTTGTTATTAATAGACTAGGAAAGGGAAAAAGAATAACTGAAAGAAAGGAAATCTATTAGTTATTCGTCAAAGTTTCATTTATTCAATGACCAGAATTAGACGGGGAAATATAGCTCGGAGACGTAGAACAAAAATTCGTTTATTTGCATCAAGCTTTCGAGGGGCTCATTCAAGACTTACTCGAACAATTACTCAACAGAAAATAAGAGCTTTGGTTTCGTCTCATCGGGATAGGGATAAGCAAAAGAGAAATTTTCGCCGTTTGTGGATCACTCGAATAAACGCAGTAATTCGTGAAATAGGGGTATCCTATAGTTATAGTAGATTAATACACGACCTATATAAGAAACAGGTGCTTCTTAATCGTAAAATACTTGCACAAATAGCTATATCAAATAAAAAATGTCTTTATATGATTTCGAATGAGATCATAAAAGAAGTAGATTGGAAAGAATCCACCGGAATAATTTAAACGTAGTTTTCCCCGGAGAATGAACTCCGGGAGGGTAGAGTCAAAATGAATATGCTAAAAAATTAGTAAAAATGGATGAACACACTCAAAAAAAAAAAAGATTTATTCTTACCCGATTCCTTTTTTTTCTTACGACACGATAATTAAATCTGCATTTTTCATATTTTTTGAACAAAACATCAATCTGCGTTTGAGTTCGGATTTGAATTTTTATTCAAGTGAAGAAAGAGTAAGCCTATTTATTTCTGGCTCGAAGACCCGCAGTTCTGGCGGTCGACTCGGTTCTTTCAAATTGTTTCTCATTATTAAGAAAAGGTAACAAAGATAAAATACGGGCTTGTTTTATAGCAATAGTAATTAATCGTTGTTGTTTCAAGGTCAATCTATTCACCCGTCTAGATAATATTTTTCCTTGTTCGCTAATAAATCGACTAATTAAACTCATGTTTCTATAATCAATTCGATCCCCCGATTGGATCGGGGGCAAACGCCTACGAAAAGATCGCTTGGATTTAAGAAAAGGTCGCTTGGATTTATCCATGGTTTGTTTAGTTTATTCCTTATCCCGAAAATCCTATTTCGATCGGATCTAAAATGAATTAGAATAAATAGGATTTGGTTTGTTTATATTTAATATTTAATTATGTTAATAATTAATAATATATATATAATATTTAACTATTATATTTAACTATTAACTATGTTTTATTTATATAGAATGTCATTTTTTCCCCTTCCTTCGAAGGGTTACATACATGTGCTCGATTCGATCTATTTCTTTATCTCCCCATGAATCGTATGTTTGTAACAAAATGGACAGAATTTTCTCAATTCCAATCGATTAGGCGTGTTGTGACGATTCTTTTCAGTAATATATCTGGAAATACCCGTTGATACCTTATTAACACCGTTTCGAACACAACATGTACATTCCAAAATAACCGTTATTCGGACATCTTTCCCCTTGGCCATGAACCCCCTTTGGATTTTTGATTTACGCGACTCTTCTATTTTCGATCCAAAACGAAGAAGAAGAAAGGAAAGAAAAAATAGAAGTTACTAACTTGAAATACAATTATGAAAAATTTCGCTGCAACCAATATACTAAAAAAAATAGAATGATTTATAAACTTTATTTCAAATCACAGTATTTCATTTACATTTAAGTTTACATTTAAGTACCTTGTATAAGAGCCTTGTCCTATATCTAGACCCCACCTTGTTTATTCTACCTCCATCCCTTTTAAAATTTAAAAAATTTATTGAATTCAAACTTGAACCCAAGTCTCGAAGCTGTTGAATCCACCTTTTATTTTTTTCTCTTTCCTCCCTCTTATTCTAAAAGGAAAAAAGAGAAAAAGGGCGTGAAGGATTAGTCACAAATATTTAATTGTATCTCGAATCTTCGTTATTTGGTACCGTGTCAATAACTAGAATCAAAAAAAAGGGAATGTCAACGCATCTGGGAAAAAACGATTAATCTCTATCAATAGACCTGCTAAAGACCCGAACCATAGAGTACTTAATACTGGTGCCACGGAAAGATATGTTTTTAGATCTCGCATTGAAAAATCTCCTTCCTTTGTTTATTGTAATATATTTTATTGTAATCTAAAATGGTAATACATATACATATATGCTCAGATGCATATGCAGTTAAGA